GATTTCATTTACTTGCAATTTTTTTTTTGAAAAAAAAGATTGGCTGAACTTGAAAATTTACTCATTGAATGAGTAAACGATTGAATCGGATTCGGTTGGGCGGTACCAACTAAATCGAGTGCTATCTCCCATTTATCTCTTATTGAATTAACTGATCAACTTGCTATCGGACATTTATTTTCGATTTGGTATTATTCCAAAAAGGATTTCGACATATTTCACTTTATTATAATTATGAGAATCAATCCTACTACTTCTAGCCCTGCGGTTTCCACACTTGAAGAAAAAAAACTAGGGCGTATCGCTCAAATTATTGGCCCAGTACTGGATGTCGTTTTTCCCCCGGGCAAAATGCCTAATATTTATAACGCTTTGGTAGTTAAGGGTCGAGATACTGTCGGTCAGCAAATTAATGTGACTTGTGAGGTACAACAATTATTAGGAAATAATCGAGTTAGAGCTGTAGCTATGAGTGCTACAGATGGGCTGATGAGAGGAATGGAAGTGATTGACACGGGAGCTCCTCTAAGTGTTCCAGTCGGCGGAGCTACTCTCGGGCGAATCTTCAACGTTCTTGGAGAGCCTGTTGATAATTTAGGTCCTGTAGATACTCGCACAACATCTCCTATTCATAGATCTGCGCCTGCCTTTATACAGTTAGATACGAAATTATCAATCTTTGAAACAGGTATTAAGGTGGTAGATCTTTTAGCTCCTTATCGCCGTGGAGGAAAAATCGGACTATTTGGGGGAGCTGGAGTAGGTAAAACAGTACTCATCATGGAATTGATCAACAACATTGCCAAAGCTCATGGAGGCGTATCCGTATTTGGCGGAGTAGGAGAGCGTACTCGTGAAGGAAATGATCTTTACATGGAAATGAAAGAATCCGGAGTAATTAATGAAAAAAATCTTGCAGAATCAAAAGTAGCTTTAGTCTATGGTCAAATGAATGAACCGCCGGGAGCTCGTATGAGAGTTGGTTTGACTGCCCTAACTATGGCAGAATATTTCCGGGATGTTAATGAACAAGATGTGCTTCTATTCATCGACAATATCTTTCGTTTTGTCCAAGCAGGATCAGAAGTATCCGCATTATTAGGGAGAATGCCTTCTGCAGTGGGTTATCAACCTACCCTTAGTACAGAAATGGGTTCTTTGCAAGAAAGAATTACTTCTACCAAAGAGGGATCTATAACTTCGATCCAAGCAGTTTATGTACCTGCGGACGATTTGACCGACCCTGCTCCTGCCACTACATTTGCACATTTAGATGCTACTACCGTACTATCAAGAGGATTAGCTGCCAAGGGTATTTATCCAGCAGTAGATCCTTTAGATTCAACGTCAACTATGTTACAACCTCGGATCGTTGGCGAGGAACATTATGAAACTGCGCAAAGAGTTAAGCAAACTTCACAACGTTACAAAGAACTTCAGGACATTATAGCTATTCTTGGGTTGGACGAATTATCCGAGGAGGATCGTTTAACTGTAGCAAGAGCACGAAAAATTGAGCGTTTCTTATCACAACCCTTCTTCGTGGCAGAAGTATTTACTGGTTCTCCAGGAAAATATGTTGGTCTTGCAGAAACAATTAGGGGGTTTCAACTGATCCTTTCCGGAGAATTAGATGGTCTGCCCGAGCAGGCTTTTTATTTGGTGGGTAACATCGATGAAGCTACCGCGAAAGCTATGAACTTAGAAGTGGAGAGCAATTTGAAGAAATGACCTTAAATCTTTGTGTACTGACTCCTAATCGAATTATTTGGGATTCAGAAGTGAAAGAAATCATTTTATCTACAAATAGTGGCCAAATTGGTGTATTACCGAACCACGCCCCTATTGCCACGGCTGTAGATATAGGTCTTTTGAGAATACGCCTCAACGACCAATGGTTAACGGTGGCTCTGATGGGTGGTTTTGCTAGAATAGGGAATAATGAGATCACCATTTTAGGAAATGATGCGGAGATGAGTACTGACATTGATCCGCAAGAAGCTCAACAAACTCTTAAAATAGCTGAAGCTAACTTGAGTAGAGCTGAGGGTAAGAGACAGGTGATTGAAGCGAATCTAGCTCTCAGACGAGCTAGGACACGAGTAGAGGCTGTCAATGTTATTTCCTACTAGTCAATACATCAAAATAATCAAAAGAAGTTTTTTAGAAGTTCTTTTTTATACACCACATTTAGATTCTGCCAATTGAAGACAATCAAGTCTAATCTGATACAACGAAAAAAGGAGGATGGGTAGAAAAACTTATTAGATACCATTGCATTGACTCCGGTATCTAATAAGTTCTACCTACTATTGGATTTGAACCAATGACTCCTGCCGTATGAAAGCAATACTCTAACCACTGAGTTAAGTAGGTAATTTATCACCGCAAAAGAAGACCCATCACCTCGGGGATTATAGATAGAATATAATTTCTAAGCAATACCAATCTGTTAACAGTAAACGGATCAAAGAGTTATCATGTGAGATTAGGAAATATC